ATTACATATATCATGATCGATACAGAAATAGATCGAGCGATCTGTTCCTTTACCCAAGAAAAAGAAAAAGTATTTCTATTTTGCATGATCCAATCATTCATCCAGGAATTTCTACAATAAATTAGATAGGTAGCTAGTATAGTTCCCTATCCACGAGTCTGCCATTGTACTGAAATAATTCTATTGAAATAGGACAAATACCTTGAAGAGGTAGAAGTATAAAGAAAGAATAAGTCAAATGGAAAATGCTTTCTTTATGCGCGAAGAAAAATTTGGATTGATATCAGGAGATCAAATAAGTTCTTCATTCATTCATTGAATGATAAATGACTACAAGCGAAGGAGATACGCGATTTAAAAAACGGAAGATCCAATATTTCACAATTGTATCTAGAATAACTGGAAAAGTGGAAACAAGACCAGATATAATTTGGTCGTTATGAGCCAATCCAAAATCATTGTAGATCGAACCAATCATTAGTTCCCAACCATGGGTCGAGTGAAATCCAATCCATAAATCAGTAACTAAAAGAATCGAAAAAGCTTTTATTGTGTCATTTAAGTTATAGAAGAATTCCTGAACCCAAGAATTAAGAATGACAAGTTCTTCATTACCCAGAATAAAATAACCGCTTAAAATAGCGAAACATATTATATTTGTCGAAAAGTGCAAAATGATATGGAGATGATATTCATTGTGTGTTTTGACCAATTGTATCGTTTCCTTGTGTATTCCTATACGAAACTTTTGTATATTTTGTATATGTGTCTCTGGGTATTCTTTTATCATTTCATCCAACAAGAATAGTTCTTCTAATTCTAGGAATTTTTCTATAACATTTTTCTCTTGAATATCATTCAAAAAAGTTTCGGATTGCCTAGTATTCCACCAATTAATAATCCAAGGTTCGAGACTTTTTTGAAATGAGAGAGAGACCCACCAGGGCAAAAATACTATAGATGCAAGATATGGGAGGGAAATCAATGCTTTCTTTTTTTTCATTTTTTTTTTATCTGTGAATTGTTAATGAACTGCTTCATTTGTCAACTCTATCTGATCTGATGTTTCTCTAAAGCACAAGTTCTATAACAAGGTATGGAACCTATGGATCTATTCCCATTTTTGTATAATAATTGACTCCTTAGATCCAGAAGGAATTAAGGAATATAGAAATAAAATAAGGGTCCTTTTTCGGATGAAAAAAAATTCGAAATAAATAGATAGAGAAATATATATATATAATATAAAAAGTAAATAAATTAAGTAATAAATTAAGTAAATAGGATTTCCGGGTATCTCAATTAATTATTTCGAAATGTTGCACCGTCTAACCACAGCACAGGAATACGGTATCAGTTCAAAATCTGAGGCTTAACCTAAAAGTATGAATTCTGTATTACGAAATACATATTTGGATATTTGATGAATTCATACTTAATTAGATTTATTAGACTTTTTACTAGTATAAAAGAATGGAGTTGGGCCCTATACGCATACAAATACGGATACAAAAGGGTTTTGGTATAGAAAAAATGTATTCTTATTATAGTTTATTATATTTATTATAGTTGGAATAGTTGTAGTTGTTCCATATACGTTCCCCAACTTTTGTTTTATTCTAGCGGGTTGTTGCGTCAACGGAACGAGGAAATGGAATCTAACATGTTTTTCTCGAATGAACAGTCTGAGGAAACCTCAATTGTATAAAAAAAAGGGGAAATTAGCAAGCTCCTTCTATTATGTGGAGAAAACATTCATTCTTCGTTTGGTTCATTTCAAAATACTTCAATTGGTACGCGCAAGAAATAGGCCAATTCAGCAGCTTTTTGTTCAATTTCTCGCGGAGTCAAATTCTCATCAGTACGAGTCAAGGGAATGTTTCCTTGGCCTCTGATTTCCATATAAAGAATACGACGAGGAAAAAGACCCTCTTGAACCTCCATTCTGATTGATTGGATATCTTTCATAAAGAAGCGAAGGAAGATGCGACGATTTATTCCAGGGAATCCCCAACGAAAAATACACATTATTCCTTCTTTTCTATCGAATCGGTCATAACCACTACCTACATTCCATGAAATTGTGCACCACAAATATGAACTAATGAATAGACCCGCGATTCCATAGAAAGACATCACGATTCCTTGTGGAAAAAAAATGATTTGCTGAGATGGAAATCCAGGTATCAGATTCCTACCAAGATAACTAGAAGTTCCAACCACTAAGAATCCTAGTGAACCTAAAAAAAGGATACAGGCCCAGCAAAAATTACTTGCTTTTCGAGACCCTGTTATAAGTTCTATCCATATATGTTCTGATCGCCAGTTCATACTATACTAGACCCAGTTGCATTCGATTGGAATTGAGAAAAAATTTGACTTTACTTTTCATGATGCCGAAGTAACTTTCATCAACTAGCACTAGTCTGATATGAACCATTAGGAATAATTGGTTAGATACATATACTTTCTATTATAAAAATATTCGCCGATCGTTTTTAACCAGATATACCCGCATATCATATACATACATTTATGCGGATATCATGTATCCGCATGCATAACAGTTCTTTCGTTTGTGTTCGGAAAAAGCCACATATTGTCCCATATTACACTAAACAAATATCTGTATTATGATTCAGTGTTGAAATAAATTGATGAAATTTGGTCCCATCGGATCTAGACAATCTTATTTTTTTGGACATGAAGAAATAAAGAAGCCATTGCAATCGCAGGAAATACTAGGCCCACTAAAGGGACAAAAATGGAGGGTAAGTTAAGATCTGTCATAGAATGGGTACCTCGATTTAATATTTGTACCTATTATAAAGATATCTTATGATAAGTATCTCTATTATATAGAAACTATTCTAAATAATATTAATATTTAAGTAGTGAATAAGTGCAAGGAATGAGAACTAAATGAAGTGTACCTATTCATCTTTTTAGACGAATATATATGATAATCCGCTTTAAGTTTAAGAAATTTTATTATTCCCCCATCCTTGTAGACATAGAAATCACTTCTATATCTATATTTTCATTTTATTTCGATATTTTTTTTGCGTTTTTATTCAAAGGAAAGAAACCGTGCAGCTGAAATAACTCACTCAGAACACCTTTTAAAAGATTACGCGGTACGATTGGGTCAAATAAGCCCTTATGGAATGAATACTCAGCCGCTTGTGAACCGTCGGGTACTGTTTTATTCAATGTTTGTTCAATTACTCTTTTACCCGCAAAAGCAATATAGGCGTTGGGTTCAGCAATAATAACATCTCCTAACATACCAAAACTGGCAGTTACTCCACCAGTTGTAGGAGATGTAAGGATTGATACATAGAATAACTTTTTATTTGATTGATAATTATATGAAGCAGAAGATATTTTAGCCATTTGCATCAAGCTCAAACTTCCTTCTTGCATACGTGCTCCCCCAGAAGCACACACAATAATGACAGGTAGAGATCGATTAGTAGCATACTCGATCAAACGGGTGATTTTCTCGCCTACTACGGATCCCATACTACCCCCCATGAACTGAAAATCCATAACCCCAACTGCTATGGGAATACCATTTAGTTGACCTATGCCTGTTTGAACAGCTTCAGTTAAACCTGTCCTTCTTTGATAAGAATCGATACGATCTCTATAAGGTTCCTCCTCTGAATGAAATTCAATGGGGTCCATAGAGACCATATCTTCATCCATGGGATCCCAAGTGCCCGGATCAATCAAAAGTTCGATTCTATCTGAACTACTCATTTTCAAATGATATCCACACTGTTCACAAATATGCATTTTTGACCTAAAAAATTTTTTATAATTTAATCCATAACAATTTTCGCATTGAACCCATAAATTTCTGTATTTTTTATTTATATCCAAATCATTAGATCTTCCTCTTATATTGAAATCACGGTTGTTACCACCAGTTCTTATACTAGAATTCCTGCTTTGACTACCTTCAGTACAAATGAAACTAGAAATGTAACTGTCACTGTAATTGTCGGTACCGCTGAAAGTGTCACTATGAATACTGACTTCAAAACGAAGATAACTATCAATGCAACTATTAATGTGATTATTCCAACTAGATTGAGTATCATACATGTAATGATAATAGTAGTGATTGTTACTCTTAGACCTACTATTCAAATAATTGGAAAAAAAATTTTCTAGTTCACTCAGAAAAAAACTATTATTGTCAATCTCAAAAATCTTATTTTCAATATCAAAATATACAGAATAACTGTCACCATTACCATCCCTAACTAAAAAAGTGTTATCAGAGATAAAACTCCAAATATCCCCGATATCAAATAAATAATCAACATTTCTGAAACTATAACTACCACTATCACTCCAACTAGGAATGTTATTCTCCGTATCATTTAGAATGGGCTCTTCGCTTCCACCGGTATGTCCAACAGCATTAAGACTATCCATTGATTTACTTAGCCCACACTTATGTTCTAACTTCTCCTTAGACAACATCGAATTGAACCACCACTTTTTCATAGAGTCTTCTTGCTCCCTATTTGATGAAAATATAATAGATGAATAGTCATTCGATGAATAATCATTTTACTATTTTATTTCCTATCAGAATTAAGCATATGATCCAATCATTGTAATTGTTAACTAACAACGGGTGAGTATTGAAAGAAATGATTCTTTTTGGGGGTAATTCAGGGTATCACTATCAATATATATATTGATATATATATTATGATAGGATCTAGAATCCTCAATTAGAAATATAAAAAGAGGTTTCTCTCATGTCATGTACAAAAAAATGCTCATCGAAAAGATAAAAAGATAAATAGTTGTTTCTTCCTATACTAGAATATAACCTATAAATGAAATGAAGAATTCATTCTCGTATAATCTCGTATCATATAATCAAATAATAAGTTTCTATTGCAACATGAAATGAAAAAGACAATATACAGGGTGGGTAGAGAGGAGCCCCCCTTGGCTTGATCTATAGCCTGAAA